AAGAAACTAATAGAAGTCGAAGACGCGGAATGGTAGTGAATAGAGAAAAAGATTCTTCTGATTTTCTTGTTCCTGAAAATATTCTATCTATCTCCTAGACGCTGTAGAGAATTGAGAATTTTCATGTCTTTCAATTCTCGTACTCGTAATTGGAAAGTTACGGAAGGAGATCCATCATTTTGCAATGAAAACAACATAAAAAACTCTGGACAATTTCGAAATCAGACCAAGCGTCTTAATACATATGCAAAAAAATTCATTATTGGCCCACCATTGATTACAAGATTTAGCTTTTATGAATCGCTATTGCTTTGATACGAATAATGGCAGTCGTTTCAGTATGTTAAGGATACAGATGTATCCACAATTCATTTAGAGTTACTTAATAGCCTATTTCTTATACTATATCTCTCCCCCGTGAAATTCTCGAGCCGAAAGATGGATGCATATGCTGTGTTTCATTTTGCTAAATGATATCAATTAAATGGTGTATCAATTCTATAAATTGGATATAGCAATAAATAAATCAGCAAAATTCTTTTATTTTAGATAGAAGAAATCTTCTATCTAAAATAAAAGAATGTACCCTTCTATCCAAATCCAATTTGGATCGATAAAATAAATCCAAATTATAGATTCCAGCAGTAGATGAATAATTGCAAATTTTTGTGTGTACGAGATTCGAATAACTTCAAAATAACTGACATAATTTTTTATTTTTCCTGATCAGAAAAATACATGAAAAAGAAAGGAGGTAGAAAAATTTTTTGATTTATGGTTAAAGAAGAAAAACAAGAAAACAGGGGTTCTGTTGAATTTCAAGTATTCAGTTTCACCAATAAGATACGGAGACTTGCTTCACATTTGGAATTACACAAAAAAGATTTTTCATCGGAAAGAGGTCTACGAAGACTTTTGGGAAAACGTCAACGTTTGCTGGCTTATTTGGCAAAGAAAAATAGAGTACGTTATAAGAAATTAATAAGTCAGTTGGATATTCGGGAGAAGTAATTTAATCGTTCGAATTTTTTTCTTATTTTATTAGTAGTCTTATAGTAGTCTTAGATTTTGCATTTTGATGAGCCTCGTTTTGAGGAATTCATGGAATAATGAATTAAGGAAGAAAAAAGAATAAGAATAAGGATACATAACATAATAAAAAGAATAGATAAGACGATATTCGCCCTCCCCCCACATATTTAATTTCTTCTCCTATACAAAAACCAGCAAGACCCACTCCATTGATAATTCCATCAATAACACCTTTATCAAAAAAATGCGTTAGTTCGGCAAATCTTCTTATACCCAGGATAAAGAGCCTAGTATAGAAAAAATCTATATAACCGCGATTATATGACCAGCTGTATACCTTTTTTTTTACTTGATCCAAAAAGTTCTTTTTGGGATTCCCTTTTACAAGGGAATTTTTAAAATTCAAATTCTGAAAAAAAGAATAAGCGGATCCATAGCATATATATGCTATGAATAGACCAAAAATAGCTAAACTTACAGAAGAAATTGCATTAGTGAGAAATTCATATGAATTTATGGAAGAATTAGAACTTTCCTCGAAAAAGCTTATTGAAGGGGTTAACCACTTTGATAATATGGTTAACTCCGATGTTCCATTATCCATTACTCCATTATCAAAAGGGATTCCTATGGATCCAATGAACAAAGTAAAAAGCAGTAATATAAGAAGAGGAAATAGCATAGTATTTCCAGTTTCGCGAGGATAGACAAAAGTATTTTTAGCTCCAAAGGAAGTACTAAAGAATCCTATCCTATTTCTTGTATTACCAGAAATTTTGGGTATATTTTGTGAAAAAAAAGAAACTCCACTCTTCGTTGTTGACAAAACAAAATCTCTATTGACTCCTTTGGGTATGCTTTTTCCCCATAAGGATATTGAATACAACGAACCTTCTTTAGTACTACTGTAATTTTGAAAATGAACACGCAAATGCCCATCAAAAGTAAGTAAATATATTCGAAACATATAAAATGCAGTTAATCCTGCAGTAAAAGAAGCTATTATTCCAAAAAAAGGTGAATACAACCAAGTATTACTAAGGATTTCATCTTTGGACCAGAAGCAAGCAAGAGGTGGAATACCACAAAGAGAAAGTGTACCCAATAAAAAAGTCGTTCTTGTAATAGGAACATATTTTTTTAAACCACCCATAAGAACCATATTCTGACTTTTATCTGGTGAATATCCAACAAGAGGTTCCATTGAATGAATAACGGATCCGGATCCCAAGAACAATAAAGCTTTCGAATAAGCATGAGTGATCAAATGGAATAAAGCTGCTTGATAAGAACCTATACCTAGAGCTAACATCATATAACCCAATTGAGACATTGTAGAATAGGCTAAGCTTCTTTTAATATCTCTCTGAGCAAGAGCTAAAGTCGCTCCTAAGAAAAGTGTTATTGTACCTACTAAGGAAATGAAACTCATTATCCAAGGTAGGGATATGAAAAGAGGAAGAAGTCGAGCTATAAGAAAAATCCCCGCAGCAACCATAGTTGCTGCGTGTATAAGAGCCGAAATGGGAGTGGGTCCTTCCATAGCATCGGGTAACCATACGTGAAGAGGGAATTGTGCAGATTTTGCAACTGCACCAAGAAATAATAAAAAAGCACACAAAGTAGTAAGTAATGAATTAATCCCATTATTAGGAATCCAGTTATTAGCTATTTTGAACAAATCTCGAAACTCTAAACTACCTGTTATCCAAAAAAAACCTAAAATTCCTAATAATAAACCAAAATCCCCTACACGATTAGTTACAAAAGCTTTTTGACAAGCACTCGCTGCAATTGGTCGTGTAAACCAAAAGCCTATCAATAAATAGGAACACATTCCCACAAGTTCCCAAAAAAAATAAATTTGTATCAAATTGGAACTAGTAACCAACCCCAACATGGAAGTAGTAAAAAAACTTATATAAATGAAAAATCTCAAATATCCTTCATCGTGAGACATATAATCGTCACTATAAATAAGAACCAAGATTCCTACAGTAGTAATTAGTATTAACATAATAGAAGTAAGGGGGTCAATCAAGTATCCAAATTCTAAGGAAAAATCATTATTGATGGTCCAAGACCATAGATATTGATAGATAGAACTCCCTTTTATTTGTTGAATAGACAGGTGAACTGAGAATACCAGAGCTATACTTAAGAGTAAAACACTAGGAAAAGCCCATATGCGACGAAGATTTTTTGTTGCTGTCGGAATAAGAAAAAGCCCAAACCCCATTGACATAATAACTGGAAGTGGGAGAAGAGGGATTACCCAGGCATATTGATATGTATGTTCCATAAGAAAAGAAATAGCAATTTTTAGTTGAAATTTATAGTTCTTTTTTCTATAAAATTGTTTCCGATTCACCAAACCTATTCTTATTTCTTTCTGAAGGAATTAAAAAAAAAAAATTAAGAATAAGAAAAAATACTGGAATTCTGATTTTTTCAAAATTTGTCTCAGTGAAATATTCAAAAATTCAGAATGGGTTTAGTTGCTTAAATTCAAAAAGTTAATCAAAGAATTTCGTTATTTAGTTATTAGATAAAAAAAGATATTTATTAAAATACAAAAAAAGATTGAATCAGTTTACTTTCTATTCTTTTTTTTATTTCTTTCTGTTAAAATGAAATAGCTCTCTTATTTCGTAACTGATTGATTGAATTTCAACTATATTTGAATTTTATATTTATCGGAAATTCTTGAATATTCTTTACTTCATATAAAATGGAAATCCTAATGACTAGAATTATCTAAGTTTTAGAATGTCTTGTTTAAGAGACTAATAATTTTTTTATTTTGACTTGAATTCAATTCTTAAATATCTTCTCAACTTAATTAACTATTTGAATTTTACCTTCGTTTTATCTCCCCATATTATATGAGGGCTTATCCCCCATACCTTAGATTTATATATGGAGTATATTTGATATATAAAGTATATTTGATATATAAATTGATTTAAATAGAAAACCCTTTGTATATAATATATCTTTGTATATATTGTATATTATTAAAACAAAGTCTAAAATATATAAGAAAAATACGCGAAAAACTCTTGTCTTATCCATATTAGACAAAATGAAGTAAAAAATAATTTCAAATTTCATTATCTTTCAGTATCTAAGTATAAATACTAAGAAAAAACAGAAAGAAGGATTGATTTGCAGCAATAGATGTCTTTCACATACAACTAGAAAAAACAAATTCCCCTTTTGAATGGCAGTTCCAAAAAAACGTACTTCGATGTCAAAAAAGCGTATTCGTAAAAATATTTGGAAGAAAAAAACTTATTTTTCCATAGTACAATCTTATTCCTTAGCAAAATCAAGATCATTTTTGAGCGGCAACGAGCATCCAAAACCAAAAGGTTTTTCTGGGTAACAAACAAATAATCAGGTTTTGGAATAATCTGAATTGACCGATCTTAAAGAAATTCCAATTATTTAATATGAATAAATAATTTGGATTCATTAATGAATGTACTTTTATGTGTCGAATTCCTGGGTACAATATTCTTAGAACTAATCCTTCTGTTATTCTGTTATATAGAACAAAAGTTTTGGTATATTGTGTCCTCAGTATTCTTTTTTCCTATCAAAGAACTTTTGATAATAGAATCCTCCTATATTTTTATGAGGATTCCATTATCAAAAGTAGAGTATTCTTGCAATAGGATTTTGAATTTCTACCTATCTTATCCAAAATCCAAAATTCACAAATAAATTGGTTTAGGACTGGTAAATCGTATTAATAAGAGCGTAAAGGCTTTGTTTCAAAATACAAAACTCTTTGTATTTAATGATGAAATTCTAATTTTCCTAAATTCTATGGATTCTCCCAATCTCGACGATTCGTGAGAAAATAACTATTATTCTTTTAAGTTAACTATTACTTCAAGTTAGCCGCCATGGTGAAATTGGTAGACACGCTGCTCTTAGGAAGCAGTGCTCAAGCATCTCGGTTCGAGTCCGAGTGGCGGCATTCTCGAAAAAGAATACAATAGATTAGAAAATGGATTCAATTCGAAATTTCCAATTTTGTAATGGGACCTTCTCCTTATGCTATTTGCAACTTTAGAACATATACTAACTCATATCTCTTTCTCAACTATTTCAATTGTGATTACGATTCATTTGATAACCTTATTAGTTCGTGAACTTAGGGGATTACGTGATTCGTCAGAAAAAGGAATGATAGCTACTTTTTTATCTATAACAGGATTCTTAGTTTCTCGTTGGGTTTCTTCGGGACATTTTCCATTAAGTAATTTATATGAGTCATTGATCTTCCTTTCATGGGCTCTGTATATTCTTCATACTATTCCTAAGATACAGAACTCTAAAAATGATTTAAGCGCAATAACTACGCCAAGTACTATTTTAACGCAAGGCTTTGCCACGTCAGGTCTTTTAACTGAAATGCATCAATCTACAATACTAGTACCTGCTCTCCAATCTCAGTGGTTAATGATGCATGTCAGTATGATGTTACTAAGCTATGCAACTCTTTTGTGCGGATCCTTATTATCCGCCGCTCTTCTAATCATTAGATTTCGAAAGAATTTCGATTTCTTTTCTAAAAAGAAAAAAAAAAAATTACTTAAAACATTTTTATTTAGTGAGATTGAATATTTCTATGCAAAAAGAAGTGCCTTAAAAAACACCTCTTTTCCTTCATTTCCAAATTATTACAAATATCAATTAACTGAGCGTTTGGATTCTTGGAGTTATCGTGTTATTAGTTTAGGGTTTACCCTTTTAACCATAGGTATTCTTTGTGGAGCAGTATGGGCTAATGAGGCGTGGGGATCCTATTGGAATTGGGATCCTAAGGAAACTTGGGCATTTATTACCTGGACCATATTTGCAATTTATTTACATAGTAGAACAAATCCAAATTGGAAGGGTACGAATTCTGCATTTGTAGCTTCGATAGGATTTCTTATAATTTGGATCTGCTATTTTGGTATCAATCTTTTAGGAATAGGTTTACATAGTTATGGTTCATTTACATTACCATCTAAATGATTACATAACATAAAACATTCATAAAATGAAGGTTTTTTCCCATTTTTGTTTGATTGGAGAACCCCTTTGAAAAGACGTTCAAAGGGGTTCCCAAAAATTCGAAATAGATCTAATTAGACTTTTTTACTTTTTTCAGAATTTTTTGGTTTTTCATGAAATATAGAGCGGACTAGTTAAAAAAAGAAAATCCTATTTAGGATAATAATTGGATAAGAGAGCCTCTACCCTGTCAACGGATAGCGAGAGAACAAAATCTGGATAAATACCAATTCCTATTACTGGTAAAAAGATACAGATTAAAAGAAAGAGTTCTCGTGGTCCAGAATCCACAAAATTTGCGTTTGGAACATGAAATAACTTGTATCCATAGAACATCTGGCGTAACATAGATAATAAATAAATAGGAGTTAATATCATTCCAATTGCCATTACAAAAGTAATTAGCATTTTTGGCATTAACATAAATTTTGGACTAGTAATTAGTCCAAAAAATACTACTAATTCTGCAACAAAACCGCTCATTCCTGGTAAGGCAAGAGAAGCCATTGAAAAGCTACTAAACATAGTAAACATTTTTGGCATTGGTATAGATATCCCTCCCAGTTCTTCGAGATAAACAAGACGCATTCTATCACAAGCCGTTCCTGCTAAGAAAAATAGTGTAGCACCGATAAATCCATGGGATAATATTTGTAAAATAGCTCCATTTAGTCCAATGTTGGTTATGGAACCAATTCCTATAATTATGAAACCCATGTGAGATACGGAGGAGTAGGCTATTCTTTTTTTGAAATTTCGTTGACCAAGAGAAGTTGAAGCTGCATAGATTATTTGCACCGCTCCTATTATTACCAACCAGGGGGAAAATAGATAATGAGCATGAGGTAACAATTCCATATTGATCCGAATCAATCCGTATGCTCCCATCTTTAATAGGATTCCCGCTAAAAGCATACATGTACTGTAATGTGCTTCCCCGTGGGTATCTGGTAACCACGTATGTAGAGGTATAATCGGCAATTTGACAGCATAAGCAATAAGGAACCCAAAATAAAGTAGTATTTCCAGTGTTGCAGGGTATGATTGATTAATCAATCGTTCCAAGTCTAAGCTTGGTTCGTTGGAACCATATAAGCCCATACCCAGAACTCCGATTAAGAAAAAAATGGAACCACCTGCAGTATACAAAATAAACTTGGTAGCTGAATATAGACGCCTTCTTCCCCCCCACATGGCTAAAAGTAAGTAAACAGGAATTAATTCTAACTCCCACATGATAAAAAAAAGTAAAAGGTCTCGTGAAGAAAATAATCCTATTTGACCGCTATACATTGCTAGCATCAGGAAATAGAATAATCGCGAATTCCGGGTAATTGGCCAAGCCGCTAAAGTAGCTAAAGTAGTGATAAATCCTGTCAATAAAATAGATCCTAATGAAAGTCCATCGATTCCCAATCTCCAGTGGAAATCAAAAACATCTATCCATTTAGAATCCTCCCTTAATTGGATTAAGGGATCCTCTAATTGGAAATGATAACAGAATGCATAAGTCATTAGAAGGAATTCTAATAAACAAATAGATATAGTATACCACCTAACGATTTTGTTTCCTTTATGGGGTAAAAAGAAAATTAATGAACCTGCAAATATCGGAAAAACAACAAGTATTGTTAACCAAGGAAAATAACTCATGATAAAGTAATAAAGACAAGATACGTTTTGACCAGAAAAGCCCATGCTCGATTATTTTGAGCACAGGCTTCTTCGGTAAAGAGGAATCAGACGATTCAAGTGGAGTTTTTTGTAACGTATCAATAAGATAGAGCCATGCTGCGGGTTGTTTCAGGCCCTAAATAAACGCGGACACTTAAAAAATCTGTTGGACAGGCGGATTCGCATCTCTTACAACCCACACAATCTTCGGTTCTCGGCGCAGAAGCAATTTGCTTGGCTTTACATCCATCCCAAGGTATCATTTCTAATACATCTGTTGGACAAGCTCGTACACATTGAGTGCATCCTATACATGTATCATAAATTTTTACAGAATGTGACATTGGATCTAGAAATTTTCCTTTTCAACATAACAATTTTCGATCTGGTAAAATGAAATTAGTACTATATAAGTTCTATGTATTGTAAACACCAGACGAAGCAATGGTTTATCCAAACTTTAATAAATAATGCAATATATTTCTTAATCTGTTTGTGAGAAAGCGTGAAAAGAGCCAAGAGACTTGAATTTAAGGCTTCAACAGTCATAATTATACGAATTCTACATACTAATTCGAATTAGCCAATAAATTGGCTATTATCTTTGCAATATAAATTATTGCAATTTGAATATTGCAATATCAATGAATTGCAAAAATGCAAAATTCAATAAGTAAAAAAGAATACTCTGAAATAACTTACTTCAAAAATGGGTATTCTCAAATAAAAATAAGAAAAGAAGACTCGAATTTTATTAATCTTAATGTTCCATATTATTATATATGTGCCTTTGTTTAGAGAATTCTATGTCTAATTATTCAAAAAATTCGATTGATTGATACGAGTTGATTTCCTGTTACGATGGATGGAAGAAAGAATGGATAGTCCAATAGCTGCTTCAGCCGCCGCAAGGGCTATAACAAAAATTGCGAAAATGTCTCCTTTTAATTGGCGACTATCAAATAGAGCAGAAAATGTTACGAGATTTAGATTAATTGAATTCAGTATAAGTTCAAGACATATTAGAGCTCTAACCATGTTTCGGCTTGTAATCAATCCATAGATACCAATCGAAAATAAATAGACACTCAAAAAAAGTACATGCTCAAACATCATTAACTAACTCCTTATCAATCTCGATTCATTTCAATATGAGGACAAGAATTGAACCGATTCAATTAATTAGAATAGAACAATTACGCAACAAAAGAGAAAAGAAAGTATTTGTTGTGTTGACAGTAGATGGATTTTACTAAATCAAAATTGTTTTATTCTTTAGTTATTTTTTTAGATTTGAAATTCTTAGAATTTATTATTGTCTAGCCATAGTAATTGCACCTATTAAAGAAACTAGAAGAATTAGGGAAATGAGTTCAAACGGAAGATAAAAATCGGTTGCTAAATGAATCCCAATTTGTTGAACGTTATTTATGAGACCCTGTTCTACTATTTGGTTTGATCTTGTAGTCCAAAGAATTCCATACCATGACGTATCTGGGATAGTAGTCATTAGTGAAAAAGGAATAGTTATAGAAACGAGTGAAGTAAACCCATCTCCAATAGTCCAATAATTCTTATCTTTAGACCACTCTGAGCCATTTACAAACATTACAGCAAATATGATCAAGACATTTATGGCTCCCACATAAATAAGAAGTTGTGCGACAGCTACAAAGTAGGAATTCAATAAAAAATAGAATAAGGATATACAAACAAGAACTAATCCCAGCGAAAAGGCAGAATAAATGGGGTTGGTAAGTAATACTACTCCTAGACCCCCTAGTAGAAGAACAAATCCCCCAAATAGCACAAGAATCTCATGTATTGGTCCAGGTAAATCCATTATGCATAAGAAGAAATTAATAGTATAAAATTTTTCATGAACTGACTAAAACTAAAAGATTCAAGGAAAGAAAAAGGGATTAGGATATTTATATATAAATTGTATAGTTAGAAATCACATCACGAAAATCTACTCTCATTTTAAATCATGAATAATTTGTAATAAGCAGTAGTTATTCATTTTTCTTTATAGTTAGTAAAAAACTATTGGATTTTTCTAACAAAAAAATCCTAGTACCTAGTAATCAGTAATCGTTCTTGAATTCCAAGATTTTTCTTCGTCTATTTTACTTTGAGGCGAATTCCTAATTGTTTGAATTGTGTAATCTCCCATTATGGAGACTGGTAACCGACTCAAAGCAATTTGATTGTAATTCAATTCATGACGATCATAAGTAGAAAGTTCATATTCTTCAGTCATTGATAAACAGTTTGTCGGACAATATTCAACACAGTTACCACAAAATATACAAACTCCGAAATCAATACTATAATTAAGCAATTGTTTCTTTTTAATATCCTTTTCAAATCTCCAATCCACAAGGGGTAGATCTATTGGGCATACACGAACACATACTTCACATGCAATACATTTATCAAATTCAAAGTGTATTCGCCCGCGGAAACGCTCTGATGTAATTGATTTTTCATAAGGGTAGTGAATCGTTATAGGTAAACGATTTGTGTGGGATAAGGTAATTATGAAACCTTGACCAATGTATCTTGCGGCACGTATTGTTTGTTGACCATAACTAATGAACCCAGTTATCATAGGGAACATATTCTAAATATCTATGAAAAAGGTATGTTTCTTTCTCTTGTTTGAGAGAACTTTTGTGTTGAAGATATTCTTACTGTTATTGTATTATCTTATTTATAGTGAAACTAGTTGGGAAGAAGTTGTTAATAAGAGATTGCCCAGAGAAATAGGTAAAAGAAATTTCCATCCAAGATTTAATAACTGATCCATTCTCATCCGGGGTAAAGTCCATCTTATTGTGATAGAAATGAAGAGAAATAAAAAAGCTTTAGTTAATGTAATAAGGATACCCATTATCATTTCCAAAATTCCCACAATTTTATTCATTTGGAAAAATCCAAAAAAGGATATATAGGGAATAGAAAAATTCCACCCGCCTAAGTAGAGAACAGTTACAAATAATGAGGAAACTAATAAATTTAGGTAAGAAGCAAGATAAAATAAACCATATTTAATACCGGAATATTCGGTTTGATAACCCGCTACTAATTCTTCCTCTGCTTCTGGTAAATCAAAAGGTAATCTTTCACATTCTGCCAAAGAAGAAATTAGAAAAACTAGAAAACCTATAGGCTGACGCCAAAGATTCCATCCAAAAAAACCATATTTTGACTGTGCTTCAACTATATCAACCGTACTTGAACTGTTAGATAATCATAGTCGATGATAACATCACAGTTCCCACCGCTATTCCAAAACCGTACATGAAACCTTAGCTTCATACGGCTCCTCTATGATCAGAAAAAAGGATTTTTTCTTTTCGATCTTATCCCCCGGGCGTAGATAGAATTAAGTAAGATAAAATTGATTGGAAAATCCTAAATTAGACCAAAGCAATTCCGTCTGCTAAAATAATAAAAAAGCGCTTCCGAATTGATCTTATCCTTTATATAATAAAATGACAGTTTTTTCTTGTTCAGTAATAACTTATTATTGGAATAAAACACTCGTTATAGCAATTAATAAATGAAAAGAATTGGATATTAGTTCATGAGGAATTCAATTCTGTATGAATATAGATAAAAGAAAGAATAAATAAAGATAAAGATCTTTTTTTGTATTGCATTCCATATCTTTTGTCCTATTCTTCTTTCCCGGGGAAGGGGATACTTAAAAAGAAAAAAGAAATAAAGGGTTAATTCGTTCTTGATAGCTATTTCCTTAACAAGTGAATGGGAATATACTCTGGATCGGAATCCGAAGAAAGTACTACTTGATCATTTCCACCAATTTCAAGTCCTTATTATGATTCCTTTTATGAGGAAAAATGTCTAATGATTTAGATTCTCTCATTACTAATCCTTTATGTACTTTAGTGTTCCTAATCCCTCACTAACTTTTTATGGATTCTTTTATATGGTTATAAGTTCTAGTAATAATTAAAAAAAAATATTCTAGTAATGGAATTCCATATCGTGAATCCTTTATTCTTGCCCGCTTCAAGATATGATGACTAATCAAACAATCTCAATCTTGGGGTAAAGAGTTTACACTGCTTATGTTTACTTCAACTTTTTCTTGTACGTAGGAAATGAGATTTTTTATTTTTACTACAAATTAATAAGCTGTTTTGTTTCACTCATATAGCTATCTAGTTTAACTTACCGACCTGAATACAGAATAAGAAAAGGAAGATAAGTATTCAATGGATTTTAGAGGAAAAGCTCCTTTTTTAACGAATCACACGTAGAGATATTGCTAGCACACAAAAAGTTAATGGTATTTCATAACTGATAGATTGAGCAGCTGCTCGTAGACCACCTGAAAAAGAATATTTATTATTTGAGCTATATCCTGCCATAAGAAGACCAATAGGAGCAACACTTGAAATGGCAATCCATAAAAAAACACCAATACTAAGATCAGCTAAAACAAAATGATATCCAAAAGGGATAACTAAAAAACTTAATAAAACGGATATGACTGCTATAGAGGGTCCAATGCTAAATAAAGGAATCTCTCCTCGGGATGGGAGGATATCCTCTTTAAAAATCAGCTTAGTTCCATCTGCTATAGCTTGAAGCAGTCCTAGGGGGCCGGCATATTCAGGACCAATACGTTGTTGTATCGATGCGGATATTTCTCTTTCTAACCACACAATTACAAGTACTTGTATTGTGATTCCCAGTAGGAGGGTCAAAATAGGTAGAATCCATATCAGTCCATAAACTTCTTTTAATAATTCCGATTTCGAAAAAGAATTGATAGTTTCTACCTCTACCCTATCTATTATCATTTCAACGATCAACTTCCCCCATTATGATATCTATACTACCTAATATCGTCATGATATCAGCCAATTTCATTTTTTTAACTAGTTGAGGAAGAATTTGTAAATTAATAAAACCGGGTGGACGAATTTTCCATCTCCAGGGGAAAAGACTGTCATCTCCTACCAGATAAATTCCTAATTCACCTTTTGGAGCTTCTACTCTTACATAAAGCTCTTGCTTTGATAATTCAAAATTTGGGGAAGGTTTTTTACCAAGAAATCTATATTCAAAATCATTCCATTCCGAATTCTTTGCTTTCTTAAAGCGTCGGGCTTCTAAATTCTCATAAGGGCCTCCAGGAATTTTCTCTACAGCCTGTTGAATAATTTTGATGGATTCCTTCATTTCACCAATTCGTACTAAATAGCGAGCTAACGAATCTCCTTCTTTTTGCCATTGGACTTTCCAATCGAATTGATTGTAAGACTCATAAGGATCAATTTTACGAAGATCCCATTGTATTCCAGAAGCTCGTAACATTGGTCCTGATAAGCCCCAATTTACAGCTTCTTCTCCGCTAATAAAACCTACTCCTTCAACTCGTTCTAAAAAAATAGGATTCCGTGTAATAAGTTGTTGATATTCAACAATTCCTCGTAAAAAATAATCACAGAAATCTAAACATTTATCGATCCATCCATAAGGTAGATCGGCAGCTACTCCTCCGATGCGAAAGTAATTATGCATCATTCGCATACCTGTAGCAGCTTCAAATAGATCATATATCAATTCTCTCTCTCTAAAAATGTAGAAAAAAGGAGTCTGTGCGCCGAGATCCGCCATAAAAGGCCCAAGCCATAACAAGTGAGAAGCTATACGGCTCAATTCTAACATAATTACCCGAATATAGCTGGCTCTTTGAGGTATTTGAATATTCTCTAAGAATTCTGGTGCATTTACCGTTATTGCTTCTGTAAACATAGTAGCTAAATAATCCCACCGTGTTACATAAGGCAAGTATTGTATAATAGTTCTGTTTTCTGCGATTTTTTCCATTCCTCTGTGTAAATAGCCTAATATGGGTTCACAATCAACAACATCTTCACCATCAAGAGTAACGATCAGTCGAAGAACACCATGCATTGATGGGTGGTGAGGGCCCATATTGACTATCATTAGATCTTTTCTTGTAAACGGTAGACTCATATTCTTTTTTCTTCCTTAATTCATTATTCCATGAATTCCTCAAAACGAGGCTCATCAAAATGCAAAATCTAAGACTACTATAAGACTACTAATAAAATAAGAAAAAAATTCGAACGATTAAATTACTTCTCCCGAATATCCAACTGACTTATTAATTTCTTATAACGTACTCTATTTTTCTTTGCCAAATAAGCCAGCAAACGTTGACGTTTTCCCAAAAGTCTTCGTAGACCTCTTTCCGATGAAAAATCTTTTTTGTGTAATTCCAAATGTGAAGCAAGTCTCCGTATCTTATTGGTGAAACTGAATACTTGAAATTCAACAGAACCCCTGTTTTCTTGTTTTTCTTCTTTAACCATAAATCAAAAAATTTTTCTACCTCCTTTCTTTTTCATGTATTTTTCTGATCAGGAAAAATAAAAAATTATGTCAGTTATTTTGAAGTTATTCGAATCTCGTACACACAAAAATTTGCAATTATTCATCTACTGCTGGAATCTATAATTTGGATTTATTTTATCGATCCAAATTGGATTTGGATAGAAGGGTACATTCTTTTATTTTAGATAGAAGATTTCTTCTATCTAAAATAAAAGAATTTTGCTGATTTATTTATTGCTATATCCAATTTATAGAATTGATACACCATTTAATTGATATCATTTAGCAAAATGAAACACAGCATATGCATCCATCTTTCGGCTCGAGAATTTCACGGGGGAGAGATATAGTATAAGAAATAGGCTATTAAGTAACTCTAAATGAATTGTGGATACATCTGTATCCTTAACATACTGAAACGACTGCCATTATTCGTATCAAAGCAATAGCGATTCATAAAAGCTAAATCTTGTAATCAATGGTGGGCCAATAATGAATTTTTTTGCATATGTATTAAGACGCTTGGTCTGATTTCGAAATTGTCCAGAGTTTTTTATGTTGTTTTCATTGCAAAATGATGGATCTCCTTCCGTAACTTTCCAATTACGAGTACGAGAATTGAAAGACATGAAAATTCTCAATTCTCTACAGCGTCTAGGAGATAGATAGAATATTTTCAGGAACAAGAAAATCAGAAGAATCTTTTTCTCTATTCACTACCATTCCGCGTCTTCGACTTCTATTAGTTTCTTTTCTTCTTTAATGCAATAGCTATAGTTTGATATAGAATCCATTTCTCAAAGTAATGGAAACCATTCT